CTTGAAGTACTATTTCTGCATCTCCTTGACCAAATCCACCCACATTGGGATTACTCGTTAATGGTTGATCAAGCTTGATGGATTCACCCTCTGAAACAAGAAGTTCTGGTCCCGGAGGTATAATATCAACGACTGAGTGTCCATCCGATGCATCCACTATGGTTATTTCATACCCCCCTTTTTCTTTACGTATTATTTTGCTTACTATACCCGAGGCTGTAGCATTATAGACTGTATTGTTACTCTTGCTCCCATCGGGATAAATCTGACCCCTTCCCCTATTCCCGCCCACATATATCGGATATTTTAAGAAGTAAACGTCTTTCTTAGTAATGGGGTCCGGAGACAAAATAGGAAAAGTGATTTCACTATATTTCTGACCAGGAACAGGACCTATCACAAGAATATTTTTTTTAGTAGGACGATAACTCTGAAAAGAAAGATTGCCCACCTTTTCTTTCATTTCCGGAGAAATACGATCGGGGGGGGCTAATTCGAATCCCTCAGGTAAAATAAGAACGGCCCCTACATTCAAAGACCCCCTTTTCCCATTAGAAAGAACTTGTTTCAGTTGGATATCATAAGGAATTCTAACAACTGCTTCAAATACAGTATCAGGAAGTACGGCTTGTGGAACCTCAATATCCACGGGCTTATTAGCTAAATGACAATTGGCGCATACAATACGCCCAGTTGCTTCTCGTGGATTTTCATAACTCTGTTGCGCAAAAATTGGATATGCATGTGAAATAGATGTCCAAGTTATTACATATATAAATATAATGATCGATACGGAAATGGATCGAGTCATCTGTTCCTTTATCCAAGAAAAGATATTTCTATTTTGCATGGTCCAATCATTGATCCCGAAAATTTCTACAATAAATTGGGTAGGTTGCTAGTAGAGTTCCCTATCCACGATTCTGCAATTTTACTGGAATCCAGGAGGAATTTCCTAGATGGATAGAAACATAAAGAATGAGTAAGATTCAAAATGGTTTGTTTATGTACGAAGTCAAAAATATTATGATTCGATTCATATCAGTGGATCATTCTTTAGTCATTCATTGAATGATAAATCACTACAAGTGACGGAGATATACGATTTAAATAACGGAAGATCCAATATTTTAAAATTGTATCTAGAATGACTGGAAAGGTGGAAACAAGACCAGATATAATTTGATTATTATGAGAAAATCCAAAATCCTTGTATACAGAACTAATCATTAGTTCCCAACCGTGAGGCGAGTGGAATCCGATACATAAATCAGTTAATAAAAGAATCGAAAAAGCTTTTATTGTGTCACTTAAGTTATAGATAAATTCCCGAACCCAAGAATTAATAATAACAAGTTCTTCATTACCCAGAATAGAATAACCACTTAGAATAGCGAAACTTATTATATTTGTCGCAAAGTGCAAAATGGTATGGATATGACCCTCATTGTACATCTTGACCAATTGTATCGTTTCTTTGTGTATTCCTATACGAAACTTTTGTATTTGTATATGTGTATCCGGGTACTCCTTTATCATTTCGTCCAAAAGGAAGAGTTCTTCTAATTCTATGAATTTTTCTAGAACGTTCTTTTCTTGAATCTCATTCAAAAAAATTTCGGATTGCCCAGCATTCCACCAATTAGTAACCAAAGATTCCATACTTTTATTAAATGAGAGAGAAATCCACCAGGGCAAAAAGACTATAGATGTAAGATATAGAAGGGGGTTGAATGCTTTCTTTTTTGGCATTTTTTATCTTTGAATTGTTAATGAAACCACTTCATTCCTGGATTCTATTCAATCTGATATTTCCATGAAACATCAGTTCTATAACAAGGTATTGAATCCATAAACCTATTTCCCCCCTTTTTAATTAATTGGTTAGTCCTTCGATCTGGAAACAATATTTTGTTTTATTATTTCTTCATTCGAAGCAATTGCACCCTTTCGGCCCGAACGAGCAAATGAATATTTTTCGGATTTAGGGGCAAAAGAACCCCCTTAGATCAATTATTTCGAAAAACTTCGCTGGCTAGCCGTAGCCGGGGAATAGTTGAGGGAAATTTCGGAAAATATTGTATTGATAGGATGAAATCAAAAATGAGTAGCAAAAAAGAGATAAATAGAATGATTATAGTTATAAACTATCCAATCTTTTGATCATCAAAAAGGAAAAGAAAGTATAAAAATAAACAAAACATCGATTGACAAAAAAATGCAATTACAAGATATGATCCATCTATATCTAACGTATCAATTCCAAAATATTGGACAAAAAAAAAGATGAATTCTATAGTCTGAACTGTTCAGATATATGTGATGAATCCATACTTAGTATACTTGTGACTAGTATGAAAAAATGGTTTTGGTGGACAAAAACCACTTTGTTTTCTGTTTTCTGGTTATTCCATATGCGTCCGCTTTTGTTCGAACGAGCGCCCCGAAAAAACTTAAGTTGTTATATAACAACAAATCAATCGAATTCATGAGGTCCTTACTCAATGCTGCGAAAGCATTCATTCTTCAATTCATTTCAAAATACTTCAATTGGTACGCGCAAAAAATAGGCCAATTCCGCAGCCTTTTGTTCAATTTCTCGTGGAGTCAAATTCTCATCAGTACGAGTCAAGGGAACGGCACCCTGGCCTCTGATTTCCATATAAAGTACACGCCGAGGATAAATACCTTCCTTAACCTCTATTCTAATCGACTGGATATCTTTCATAAGGAATCGAAGGCATATGCGACGATTTCTTCCAGGGAATCCCCAACGAAAAATACACACTATTCCTTTTTTTCTATCGAATCTATCATAACCACTACCTACATTCCACGAAATTGTGCACCACAAATAGGAGCTAATGAACAGACCCGCGATCCCGTAGAAAGACATCACGATCCCTTGTGGAAAAAAAAGGATTTGCTGAGAAGGAAATAAGGATATCAAATTCCTACCAAGGTAACTAGAAGTTCCAACTAATAAGAATCCCAGTGAACCTAAAAAAAGGATACAAGCCCAACAGAAATTACTTGTTTTTCGAGACCCCGTTATAAGTTCTATCCATATACGTTCTGATCGCCAGTTCATACTAGATCCAGTTGTTTCATTTTATTGGAATTGAGAGAATAACCAAAATGAATTTGACTTTATTTTTTGTTCCCGAAGTAACTCTCATCAACTAGCATTATTATTATGATGTGAACCATTAGGAGTAATTCATCGAATCAGTTAGATATAAAAAAAGATCCCCTTCATATCATAGGATCCCACTATGGATATCTACATACATATGGATACTTTTACTTTACATTTCATACATCTGCTGACCCATTTTAAAATAGATATAATGCAGTTATCCATATATCATGTTTTCAGGTGCATAACAGCTCTTTCATTTGTGTTCGGAAGAATACCCATACTCTAGTCCACTAAATAAATAGATATCTGTATTATGATTCAAATCCGAGTCTTGAAAAAAAAATGGATGAGATTGGGTCCCATCAAATCTAGACAATCTTGTTTTTTTGAACATGAAAAGATAGAGAAGCCATTGCAATTGCCGGAAATAATAGACCCACTAAAGGCACAAAAAAAGAGGGTAAGTTGAAAGTTGTCATAGAATGGATACCTCGATTTAATATTTGTACCTGTTATCTGTTATAAAGATATCTTATGATAAGTATATCTATTATCAGTATATAATAATAGGTATAGGTACAAGAAATGAAGAACTAAATAAGTGTACCTATTCACCTTTATATTATCTATATATTTTTTTTTATTGTTCTCTTATACTTATCTTCTAATAAATAGAAAAAAAGTTTATTACAAGTTATCAAAGGATTCTAACGAATCCGATCCAACAGAGATTCCTAGTAAAAAATGGAAGTTATCGGGGAATATAGAAAATAAATGTAAGATTCCTATTCTCTATTTTCTACATTTGAATTATTCCATAACATAATTTTTTTCATAATTTAGCGTATGAATTAACTCTTTCATCCTGTTGATAAAGTCTTCCTGATTACTAATCATGAATATAGGTAGAAATAAAATGGATCTAGAGGAAATAAGAAAAAGTGATTATCAACAACTTCGGATCCTTTATACAATTAGATCTTATGACCTCAAGTAAAACTCCATGCTTATAATTCTTTTTTTTGATTACTATAAATAGAAACTAAATACTTGTTTTGTTCACCTCAAAGAAAAAAAAAAGAACTGAATTAAACGATCTACTTGATTGAATTTTGATTCAAGGGAAAGAAACCGTGAAGCTGAAATAACTCACTCAGAATACCTTTTAAAGGATTACGTGGTACGATTGGGTCGAATAAGCCCTTATGGAATAAATACTCAGCTTCTTGTGAACCATCAGGTACTGTCTTATTCAATGTTTGTTCAATTACTCTTTTACCCGCAAATGCAATGTAGGCATTAGGTTCGGCAATAATGATATCTCCTAACATACCAAAACTGGCGGTCACTCCACCGGTTGTAGGAGATGTAAGTATTGATACGTAGAATAACTTTTTATTTGATTGATAATTATATGAAGCTGAAGATATTTTAGCCATTTGCATCAAGCTCAAACTTCCTTCTTGCATGCGTGCTCCTCCGGAAGCACACACTATAATAAGAGGTAAAGATCTATTAGTAGCATATTCAATCAAACGGGTGATTTTCTCGCCTACTACAGATCCCATACTGCCCCCCATAAATTGAAAATCCATAATCCCAATTGCTATGGGAATACCCTTTAGTTGACCTATGCCTGTTTGAACAGCCTCAGTTAACCCTGTCTTTTTTTGATAAGAATCAATACGATCTTTATAAGGTTCCTCCTCCGAATTAAATTCAATCGGGTCCACGGAAACCATGTCCTCATCCATAGCATCCCAAGTGTCTGGATCAATCAAAAGTTCGATTCTTTCTAAACTACTCATTTTCAAATGATATCCACATTGTTCACAAATATTCCGTTTTAACCTAAAAA